CCCCACCGGGGAGTGAAAGAGACCATGAAACCGTAAGCTTTCAAGCAGTGGGAGGGCTTCGTGAGACGCCTGACCGCGTGCCTGTTGAAGAATGAGCCGGCGACTTATAGGGAGTGGCATGGTTAAGGTGAACACCGAAGCCGAAGCGAAAGCAAGTCTGAAAAGGGCCTAGGTCACTTCTTATAGACCCGAACCCGGGTGATCTAACCATGACCAGGATGAAGCCAGGGTAAAACCTTGTGGAAGTCCGAACCGACCGATGTTGAAAAATCGGCGGATGAGTTGTGGTTAGGGGTGAAATACCAATCGAACTCGGAGCTAGCTGGATCTCCCCGAAATGCGTTGAGGCGCAGCGGTTGACGATCAGGGCTGTCTAGGGGTAAAGCACTGTTTCGGTGCGGGCTGCGAAAGCGGTACCAAATCGTCGCAAACTAAGAATACTAGACATGCTTTCCGTCAACCAGTGAGACGGTGGGGGATAAGCTTCATCGTCAAGAGGGAAACAGCCCAGATCACCCGCTAAGGCCCCTAAATGATCGCTAAGTGGCAAAGGAGGTGAGAGTGCTGAGACAACCAGGAGGTTTGCCTAGAAGCAGCCACCCTTGAAAGAGTGCGTAACAGCTCACTGGTCAAGCGCTCTTGCGCCGAAAATGAATGGGACTAAGCAATCTGCCGAAGCGGTGGGTTTCGACGTATGAGTCGAAGCGGTAGGGGAGCGTTCCGCTCTAGGGTGAAGCATCAACGTGAGTAGATGTGGACAACGCGGAAGTGAGAATGTCGGCTTGAGTAACGCAAACACTGGTGAGAATCCAGTGCCCCGAAAACCTCAGGGTTCCTTCAGTAGGTTCGTCCATGGAGGGTGAGTCAGGACCTAAGGCCAGGCCGAAAGGCGTAGTCGATGGAGAACAGGTTAATATTCCTGTACTGTTTAGTTTGTGGGTACCGAGGGACGAAGAAGGCTAGGTTTGCTCAGGAATGGTATCCTGGGAGAAGCTGACAAGGTGACGAGAGATAGAAGAAAAACTATCTTGAGCTGAGTCGCAAAGGGGGGACCAATGGTTCTTTCAAACGGATGTCATACTTCCAAGAAAAGCTCGTACTACCGTGATCAAACAGCACCTGTACCCGAAACCGACACAGGTAGGTAAGTAGAGAATACTCAGGGGCGCGAGATAACTCTCTCTAAGGAACTCGGCAAAATGGCCCCGTAACTTCGGGAGAAGGGGTACCCTCATCATGGGGGTCGCAGTGACCAGGCCCAGGCGACTGTTTACCAAAAACACAGGTCCCCGCGAAGTCGCAAGACAACATATGGGGGCTGACGCCTGCCCAGTGCCGGAAGGTTAAGGAAGCTGGTTAGGACTTGTCCGAAGCTAGCGACTGAAGCCCCGGTGAACGGCGGCCGTAACTATAACGGTCCTAAGGTAGCGAAGTTCCTTGTCGGGTGAATAGCTTGCCCGAAGGTCAAAGTGATTTGGCCCAAGTAAACCAACTAATAACGAGGAAGCCTTCATTGATTGGTCGTCAATCATGGTAATCTCGTGGCAATCACTCTTACGAGTGGAAGCCGTAACGACTGATCCGAAAGGAGAGGTACATGATCAAGAATGTACAAAACGTTGGCTCTTACCATCAAAACACACCCATGGATATTGGATCGTATATAACCGGGTTCGTAGATGGAGAAGGCTGTTTTTGTATATCGTTTTCTCAAAGGGCGAAATTCAAAACAGGTCTTGAAGTACGACCAAGCTTTTCGATAAGTCAGAATAAGCGAAGTCTCAAAGCTCTCCAGAGCGTTCAAGAATACTTCCAATGTGGAGGACTGCGATATAGCAAGAAAGATCAAACCTACAAATATGAGGTGCGATCCTTACGCGATCTACGCAAGTACGTGATCCCACATTTCGAGAAGTACCCACTCCAAACAAGCAAATCAGCGGATTTCAAGATCTTTGCATGGATCTGTAGACAAATTGCTGCTAGTAAGCATTTAAACCGTGATTTCCTCGAGGAAATCATTGAGCAGGCCTATCAAATGAATGGATCTGGAAAACGCAAATATACCAAAACAAAACTCCTACAGGTTCTGGGTAAGATGAAGATATAGTCTGATCTAATGCGAAAGCGTTAGCTAACTAATTGAAGTTCCGACCCGCACGAAAGGCGTAACGATCTGGGCACTGTCTCGGAGAGAGACTCGGTGAAATAGACATGTCTGTGAAGATGCGGACTACCTGCACTTGGACAGAAAGACCCTATGAAGCTTTACTGTAGCCTGGAATTGGGTTTGGGCTCTTCTTGCGCAGCTTAGGTGGAAGGCGAGGACAGGCGGCTCGTGGGCCGTCTCGAGCCATCAGTGAGATACCACTCTGGGAGAGCTAGAATTCTAATGGCGACCCGTTAGCCGGGCGCTTGACAGTTTCAGGTGGGCAGTTTGACTGGGGCGGTCGCCTCCTAAAAGGTAACGGAGGCGTGCAAAGGTTCCCTCAGGCTGGACGGAAATCAGCTGGAGAGTGTAAAGGCAGAAGGGAGCTTGACTGCAAGACCTACAAGTCGAGCAGGGACGAAAGTCGGCCTTAGTGATCCGACGGTGCCGTGTGGAAGGGCCGTCGCTCAACGGATAAAAGTTACTCTAGGGATAACAGGCTGATCTCCCCCAAGAGTTCACATCGACGGGGAGGTTTGGCACCTCGATGTCGGCTCATCGCAACCTGGGGCGGAAGTACGTCCCAAGGGTTGGGCTGTTCGCCCATTAAAGCGGTACGTGAGCTGGGTTCAGAACGTCGTGAGACAGTTCGGTCCATATCCGGTGCAGGCGTTAGAGTATTGAGAGGATCTTTCCCTAGTACGAGAGGACCGGGAAGGACGCACCTCTGGTGTGCCAGTTCTCGTACCAACGGGACACGCTGGGTAGCCAAGTGCGGAGCGGATAACTGCTGAAAGCATCTAAGTAGGAAGCCCACCTCTAGATGAGTACTCTCCAACCTCTTGAGGTTGCAAAGGTCACGGCAAGACGAGCCGTTTAATAGGTGTCAGGTGGAAGGCCAGTAATGGTTGGAGCCGAGACATACTAACAGAGACCAAGTGAATTTGACCTATGCCCCCTCCAAGGGGGCAAGATCCTGGTGTCCACGGCACAGCGGAACCACACCAATCCATCCCGAACTTGGTGGTGAAACGCTGCAGCGGTCAAGATACTTTGGGGGCAGCCCCACGGAAAAATAGCTTGATGCCAGGAAAACAAACCGAACAACTAATTACCTAAAGGGGCTTATAGCTCAGTGGACTAGAGCACGTGGCTACGAACCACGGTGTCGGGGGTTCGAATCCCTCTTTGCCCGAAAAGGTAAAAGATGTAAAATTTCTTTATCCAGTATTAAAATGACTAGTAACCAAAATCCTGTCCCCAATGATCCTTGGGTAAATTTTTTGTGTGGTATTTTTTACTCAATATAAATTTTTGTTTATAATCTCTACATATTTAATTAATAAGATTAATCATTTAAAAGATAAACCTAGTCATTACAAGAACCAAAAATCATTCGAAATTGATCAAAACAGCCCTAACAAGTTAATTGTTAACTAGAAAATTATGTTCGATATATTGAGGCTTCTAAAGTGGCAATTATCTATTATCGCCGCTGAAGCAGCCGTTGGGTGGATCATTGTGTAGAGATGGAACTTGTTTATCGAGTGTACTGTCTATCTAAGTCTCCTTTAATTTGGTTTGATTTATTATAACTAGAATCGATCTAGATGATAATGATGATCTCTAGTTGCCTATCTTGCAACTCAAGATCATCATTATCCGATTCAGAAACCATATCCAAGATAGCATCATTTGCATCGATAGTATTACGCGAATTGACACTATCCGAATTGAAACTATTAGAACCATAACCATAATCCAGAAGACTGGAAAAATCGTCGTCTGCATCCGATTGATGACCAATGGTTGAAGAACCAACATTAGATAGATTGTCACCCTTCTTTAGCTCTCCAAGGAATATATAAAATGCAGAAGGGTATGCATTGAAATTGAACATTGTAAGAATAAAAAAGGCTTGTGTCTCCCGATCAGTTTCACTGAACAAAAAGTGCCTTGAATAAAAAAACATTGGAAAAAACTCAGGTTTACCTTGAAACAGATCTGTAAGGAAATTCACTTGTTCCTCTAATTGTGGAGGAAATTTGTTGTACTTTGCTTTGAGTAAGCTTGAAACCTGAGCAAGATCTTGCTCAATTTGGTAAACCTTTTGTTTAGTGAGGAGTTTCTGGACTGGGGGAAAATCCTTTTTGACACAAGGCAAGGATTTAATAGAAGTAACCTCTTTTGAAGGTAAACCACAATTGCCCTTATTTCTATAATAGATCGCATTATTCATTCTTCAACTAAAAAAGAAAACTATTGCACTAAATACTGCTAGCACCAAGTAAAGTATCTTATCTTTCGCCGAATTTTCTTTTTTAGACACTGTAGGTAACCTCCAAGAGATTGATAGATAGTCTCAAGATTGTAACATAACCATAACTAGTAATCCATCATTACGTTCTTCCTAACTAAGAGTTGACTATAGATCATCATCCGATTCATCACCCATACTTAAGATATTATTATCCGAATTGAAGTTATAAGAATTATAATCAATATATAATCAATATTACTTAAGAAATTGTCATCCGTATACGGATTAGATTCATCAAAGCTTGAGAGATTGTCACCCTTCTCTAGCTCTTCAAGCTTTTCTTGACTTATCTACACAAGTTGCAAAACTAGTCACTATAAGTAAGCCAGTTTAAATTAAACTGGCTTACTTATAGTGACTAACGTCTCATAGATGAGAAAGTGACAGTACAGTCTGCAAGCATACCACACCTGTTGATTACGTCTGGCCTCGCTAAAGGGATGGTGCTTGACATGCAAAATGTACGCCTTTTCATCTTTAAGCATTACCTTTTGGATTAGAGCAAGCATTTCTACCGCAGTAATCTCAGACTTGGAGAAGGTATTCGGCCTGAGCGACTCAGAAATCTCATTGAGTTTTTCTTGAGTGACCAGGCTGGAGTCCGGAAGCCTACGAATCCAGTCTTGTTCTCGTTGAGACAGTGACCAAGTAGAAAAAACTTTTGGCTTTGAAGGAAGTCGTTTTTGATAAGATAACGTATTATTTCCCCTTCCAGTACATAAAAAAAGTAGTCCTGCAAACAGCCCTATCCCTGCAAACCATAATTCGTCTCCAGGTGTTTCCATGGCTGCTTTTTGCTTGTCCATGAGTGTTTTTGCTTGTTCATTCCTAGTTGCTCCTTGCAATACTGTTAGATTTCAAAACTTGTACTGTTATATATTAAATTAATTTCTCCCCTTATCTCTGAGAGATAAGGGGAGAAATTAATTTAATATCCAATTCTCCATCCCCTCACTAGTGATCCATCATTACATTCCCCCTAACTAGTGGATTCGAACCAAAGCTTTTTGCCAGAGAATCATTACGCCTTAGAGGTCGCGAAACAAGCTCTAAGATATCACGGGCATTGGCAAAACCATGAATTTGTGCAAAGGTAAACTCGACCGACCATTTAGTGCTAATACCTCGTGCTTCTAATGGATTGGCATGGGCCATCCCAGTAATAGCAAGATCAGGTTCTAGGGAACGAATTCTCTGCACCTGGTAATAGTTATCAGGTTTTTCAACAATTCTTGGCATTGTTGTGTTCATCTCATGGACAGTTTTTTCGAGAAGTTCTAGCTCTCCCGCCTGGAACCTACGGTCCATATAAGGAATTCCTACTTCACAGACAAGCATCCCACAACGTATTAAAAATCTGGCCAAGGAAATTTCTAATAAGTTATCTCCCATCAAAAAGACCGATTTGCCTCTAAGTAACCTTAAATAGTCTTCTAGTCCTGTCCAAATTTTCGCTTCTCTCTCTTTCAACCCTTGAGGTTCAATTTGGAAGGTAGAACAGATAGCTTCAACCCAAGCACGAGTTCCATCTGGACCGATTGGAAATGGAGCCGTAATAAGCTGACAGTGACGACGACGCATTAATGTGGTAGCGGTTCGACTCAGGAAAGGATTTACCCCACAAACATACGTGGTAGAATTCAAACTAGGTAACTCCAAGTATCGTTGAGATGGAAGCCAACCTGTTACTTGAATTCCCTGGCGTTTTAATTCCAGATTTAACTGAGAAACCACTGTGCTAGGTACAGAACCAAACAAGACAAGATCAGGGTGAGTTGGTTTCTCTTCTTTGACAGGTTCAAGGAAATTCTTAAAAAGAGAATTAAAAGTGTTCAAAGAAGAATCAGGTTGGATCTTGGCTGGTTGATTTGGACAACGATGTACCATAGCAGCCAATACACTATCTTCCCCTTGGGTGAATGCATAATCTAATCCATTTGCACGAGCCACAACGATTGGTGTTCCAATTTCAGCCTCCAAACGAGGAGCAATTCCTTCAAGATCCATCTTGATAATCTCAGTTGTACAAGTACCAATCCAAACAATTACAGAAGGATTACGATCTTGTTTGATCTGTAAGGATAAACGCTTGAGTTCTTCATAATCATTAATCTGTGCAGAAATATCCCCTTCTTCAAGTTCCGCCATCGCATAGCGAGGCTCTGCAAAGATCATAACCCCTAGAGCATTTTGAAGAAAATAGCCACATGTTTTGGTTCCAATGACTAGAAAGAAACTATCCTCGATTTTCTGATATAACCACGCTACACAACTAATTGGGCAAAAAGTGTGGTAATTTCCAGTTTCGCATTCATAATCGATCTGCTTTTCTACAACCATATTATACTCTCCTTTTCTTAAGCCATCATTCTTAAACCATCATGAAGTCTAATGATTCTTCACTTGGTTCCGAATCAGAATCGCTTGCGTTTAAATAGAAATCTGATAAAAGACTAAATAACTCACGGTCTGGCACCTCCTGAGGAACTACTCCCTCTGGCTCTGCAAGGATTTGATCAGCAATGTTTAGATAGAAATCACACACATAGGTAAGAGATGGCTCAGATTCAGCCATTTCAAATAATGTTTTTCCTTTCACACGAGACACACGAATATCTTCGATGAGAGGTAAGATTTCTAAGACAGGGATCGGACATGCTTCTACATACTTATCAATCAAGTCTCTCTTGGAAGTACGATTTCCCACTAATCCGGCCAAACGTAATGGATGAGTCCGCGCCTTTTCACGCACAGATGCTGCAATACGGTTAGCTGCAAATAATGCATCGAAGCCATTATCTGTTATAATAATACAGTAGTCAGCATAGTTGAGAGGCGCTGCAAAACCCCCACAAACCACGTCACCTAAGACGTCAAAGAGAATAACATCATATTCATAAAATGCATTCAGCTCTTTCAGGAGCTTAACAGTCTCCCCAACTACGTAGCCCCCACAACCCGCGCCCGCAGGAGGGCCGCCAGCTTCCACACAATTTACCCCGCCATACCCTTGGTAAATTACATCTTCAGGCCACACGTCTTCGTAATGATAATCTTTCGCTTGAAGAGTATCAATAATCGTAGGAATTAAAAATCCCGTTAAGGTGAAAGTACTATCATGTTTGGGATCACAACCAATTTGTAAAACCTTTTTCCCTCTACTTGCAAGGGCAATCGAAATATTACAACTAGTCGTTGATTTACCAATTCCGCCTTTTCCATAAACTGCTAACTTCATCAGCTTTGTACTCCAAATATATAGTTTTATTCGACAAATACATCAATTGAATGGTTACTTGGATTGGAATGATTTGTGAAAGCATCTCAACCACGAGTTAGAAACCCATTTCTTAAATGATTGCCTACTCTTACTTTAAACCTTTTCAGGATTTTGTCAAGTCACTTGCCAAATTTATAGTTAGAGAAGCAAAAATACTGTCTCTAAAAAGGTTTTGATCTCTAAATCAACATTCTTCCACTCATTTATCGTCTCTTTTGATGGATTCATCTGTATATCTCCTCCCTAAAAGGTAGCCACTACCTCTTTTGTACCATCAATTGCTCTCTTATGAAGACAAGCTCCGTAAAAGTTTAAGATTGCCTATCAAGTATCGTGGGTTTAAGAGACTGAAAAATTCTTTTCTTTACCTTTTTTCTTTTGAAGGAAAAAAGATAAAGACCTTTCATCTATCGTGCAGAAAGAGTTAAATTCAAAACCCTCAAAAGCAATAAAAGACTACTTGGAGTTTTCAAGTTTATCAGAAGACGATTTACTTGATTCCTGCAAGTCTTCAGGAGACTTTCTGTCTTCCGTGTCTTCAGGACACATTCTAGGAAGATCTTTATTTTGATCGGTTTTAGTGGACTTGTCTTCTGTTTGCGTGGTAACAACTCGTTTAGGAGTTGGAGCAGACTTAAACTTCTGAGGCAAGCCAATGATAATCGAAATATCAAGCCAAATTAAAAAAATACCATACCAATCACCCCCAATACTATCTTTTTGTCGGAATCGTCCATCAATTATCTCCTTTGAAAGATGCTAGTATTATAGATCATCCATTTGATCTGTACTAATACTTAAGATTGCATCATTTGCATCGATATTACTATTATCAGAATCAGAATCCACAATACTTGCAAAATTTCTCCCCAGGTAGGATTTGAACCTACGACCAATCGGTTAACAGCCGATTGCTCTACCACTGAGCTACTGGGGATCTTTTTTATATTATACAACAAAAGATTGGAGTTGGCAAGAAAATTATATTTAGATTAAATTTTAAATAGATTTTTTGATTCACTTATTGACACCTTGTCCTTATACTAAAAGATAACAAACCTTTTTTCTCCTCATTTTGTAGGATACAATTCGACAATTTGCTATGAAACCATTTTCCAAGAATTACTTTCGTCCTGGTTCTATGTGGACTTTGCAAGGAAATCGTAAAAGTCTTCTAAGTATTAATGGAACCAGCCCCACCCTAGAACCAAACACTCTTCCCACCCCAGAACCAAACACTCTTCAGGATCAACCACGAGCAAGAACTATTGTGATTACTTCTGGGAAGGGTGGAGTAGGAAAAACTACAACAACAGCTAATATTGGTATGTCAATTGCAAGACTCGGTTATCGAGTAGCATTAATTGATGCAGATATTGGTTTGCGTAACCTAGACTTACTTTTGGGACTAGAAAATCGTGTTCTCTATACTGCAATGGAAGTTTTAGAAGGACAATGTAGATTGGATCAAGCTTTGATTCGAGATAAAAAATGGAAGAATTTAGCTGTCCTTTCAATTTCAAAGAATAGACAACGTTACAACATTACACGAAATAATATGATCCTTTTGGTAGACTCGATTCGACAACGTGGATATCAGTATATTTTAATTGACTGTCCTGCAGGAATTGATGTAGGTTTTGTCAACGCAATTGCTCCTGCCCAAGAAGCTTTAATTGTCACCACCCCTGAAATTACCGCAATACGAGACGCTGACCGAGTTGCTGGACTCCTCGAAGCCAATGAAATTTTCAATGTAAAACTTTTGGTAAATCGAGTTCGACCAGATATGATTCAACAGAATGATATGATGTCAGTCCGTGACGTACAAGAAATGCTAGGAATTCCATTGTTAGGGGCAATCCCAGAAGATAGTAACGTGATCATCTCTACGAATCGAGGAGAACCATTGGTTCTGAAGAAAAAATTAACCTTGTCTGGAATTGCGTTTGAAAACGCTGCAAGACGTTTGATTGGCAAACAAGACTATTTAATCGACTTAGCTGCACCCTATAAGGGCATTTTAGAGCGTGTCCAAGAATTTTTTCTTGGCAGTGATCTGGAATCCCTTTAAAATCCTTCCCTTACTTGGGAAGGAGAATAAGGAAATCCAGTATTAATTTAGATCAGGATAAGAAGCTTTAGCTTTGCCCTGATCTAAATTAATCATGTATAGTTAGGAAGAAGTACAAAACTAGTTAGTTATCCAGCCATAACTATGGAGTCCTTTTCCGAGCAAGTTAACTCCGAGATAGCAAATCCAAATAATTATAAAACCACCTGATGCTACCATTGCAGGCAGCTTACCTTGCCAACCTCGTGTAATTCGTAAGTGTAGATAAATAGCAAAGATTAACCAGGTAATTAAGGCCCATGTTTCTTTAGGATCCCAACTCCAGTATGATCCCCACGCCTCATTTGCCCAAACAGCCCCAGAAATAATTCCAATTGTTAGTAAAGGGAAACCAATTCCCAGGGTTCGGTAACTTAAATTATCAAGATTTGAAGCAAACTGCAAAGATTGATTTCCAGAAGGATCTTGAAAGTTAATTTCTTGTCCTTTAGTAACTACCAAGAAAGCAATCGCCATCAAAGAACCTGATAATAAAGCAGCATAGCTGAGCATCATAATTGTTACATGCATGATTAACCAATTGGATCGTAAAGCTGGAACCAAAGGTGCAGCTTCCTGCATTTCAGGAGGTAAACTAAGAGTGGCAAATGCATTAATAAGCATCGCAATAGGGGTCGTAAGAACACCAACCCAAAAACTTGATTGTTCAACGAGTAAGTGAATAACGGTTAGTCCCCAAGTTAAAAACATTAAGGACTCATAAAGATTGCTTAATGGAAAGTGACCTGCATGGATCCAACGAATAATTAACCACCCCGTTAAGAAAAGATTGGCTACCACCATTCCCTGACGAGCTACAAGAAAATTGTCTTTTTGAATCCTACTAAATGCAGCATTCCACCAATAAATTAACATGTTGATAAATAGCAACCCAAATGAAAGATTACCAAGTAAATTTTCGAGTGTATTTTCTAGCATGAATCTCCTAATAAGTGGGTAGGTCTGTCATGGACTGGAATTGAATCAGTAATTCCTATTTTGGCTTAAACTTTGAGGGAAACTAACCAATTCCAGCCTCTCGAATTACTCCAAGAAAAGATTGAATTGACGAAGCTTCGAATAGAAGCTTCGTCAAAGAAGAAAAAATTATCGAGATTATTTCTTATCTAGAGCTTGTTTCTCTTCTAGAGCTTTTTGCAGCTTGCGAGCTTGTTTCTCCTTTAGAGATTTTTCCAACTCATGGATCTCTCGAACCTTTTTTATTTTGTCGTATTCTTCGAGTGCTAAGTCACGTTCAGGACCCTGAGCTTTGAGCAGTCTTTGTGGTTTTAAGTCGTCTCGATCTTTAATTGGTATAAGAGGGGAACGATCAAGATAAATCTCAGAATCATGAATGTTCCAAATCCTCTTCCAACCATACTGGATTTGTTTCCAAATCGAAACATTCTTTTCGAAGACTGGACGACCAGGATAAGGGGATAGTTTAGCATAAATCGCTTCTAGTCTTGCTGATTTTTCTTCTTTTGATAAACCTGCAAGGTAGCGAGCATCGTCAAGAAATTCTTGGCGCTTCATTCGTTTAAAGTCGTTTCTTCCTTGTACGTTAAGACCTTGAAGAGTTTCCCACATATCAAGAAGTTCATTTCTTTGTTGGACGAGTAATCCTGGACTCCAAAAAAGCTCATCTGCCTTTTTGATAGATCCTTCGTAGATCCTTTCTTTCTTCTTCTTTTTCTGCTTATTGCTTTGTTGAGCTTGCTTTTTAGCATAATCCTGGTTTACTTTCTGTTTGCTATTTTCAAGACTCAAGGCATGGTCTTCTTTTGAACGAGTTTTCCGCTTAATAGGGATCTCGACCGTGGTACCTCTTTTGATCAACGTTTCGATTTCCTCTTCGCTTGTCAAGTGGGCGACATATCCTCCTACAATTTTCTGAACACCATCAGCGCCTCGTACGATACGTACACGTTCTTCTTTTTCTCTCGCTTTTTCTATTTTATCAATTTCCGGAAGAGCCCGTTTAGTAAAAAAGCCGAATTTGTATTGTGCCTCAGGGTCTGTATACCTGATCATCGCAATCTTGATCTTCTCGCCTTTTGCCTGCAAGAGCCTATTTGCTTTGATTTGGTCCTGAATTGCTCGATGAGCATTTCGATAAAGACGCATTTTTGCACGGAATTCTGCCCCTAGCTGTGTCGTATAAAGGCGTACATTTATTTCTTCTAAAGAGAGTGCTGGAGCGCTTGTATCTTGAATCCTCTCTTTTACCCTACCTCCTACAAATATATTCGAATATGGATGATACCCTTTAGAAACAGGAGTCAGTTCTAATGGGATTGGATCGATAAGATCAGGGTCAACGATCATCGAAGTATACCCGTCTCCTTCTTCTTTTGGAAAAGGATGAAGAAGTGGCTCATTAGGATCAGATTTTGTCTTTAATACATTCCCAACATAATCTTTCGGACGTTTCTTTTTGTTCTTCTCAACAACTCGATCCCATTTTTTAAAATCCTTTTTCTTCCACTCCACGACACTCTTTACCTGGTATTCTTCATTAACTCGATCTTCTCCTAATAATCCTTCACTATATCCATACACTTCAGGGTATTTCCCTATCGAGGATTGATGAGAAGTCAATCTTTCCTTGAGGCTCTCCAGTTTTTTCGCTTCTTTTACCCCTACATTTCTTTGGAGTCTCTCAAGTTGTCTTATAGTTGTGATTGGTTTATGAGCAGAGAAGAGAGCTGGATTTTTGATAAGATTTCCATCCTTATCTTTAGGTCCATTTGGATCAGGTTCTTCTAGGATTTCATAATTAAATTGACCAGTTGCTTTATACAACCTCTCAAATCTGTCCAGCCTACTAGGCATTTCTTGTATTTCAGGAACAATTTGACCAATTCGACCCTGAATTGGAATTTCCTGAAACGTTTCTTCAGAGACTGTGAGTAATTCTGGATCATCAAATTGAAAATTCTGGGCTTTTTTCTCGCGGGCTAATTCCTGCATAGTATTTCTATACTGATCCCTGGAACGTACTTTTACACCACTTAAAGAAGCTGGACGTGCATTAGTAAAGGTGGTTTTTCTGAGCTTTGGATCCCAAACCATATAGAAAGGTTTTGGTTCAAACATCATCAACCCTCCATAAGCCATAAAATCCATATCTGGTTGGATCAAGTAGACCATCTTTTTTCGAAATTTTTGGACCAATCCTGGATGCCATCGATAGGTATGCTGGGGATCATAAGGGAGAAGTTGATCATATCCAAAAACAGGTTCTTGGTTTGGATTGACTTGGGGTCTCTTAGTCATAAAGAAGAAACGACGTGCCAACCTTTTTGTCATCCGATATTGTTGACGATACACGTGATTATAGCGTGATTTAGCTCCTCCAAGCTTCGCAAAGATATCGAATGTATTTTCAAATTCATATGGGAATTCAAGCGGATAATTTAATTCTAACCCCATATATTCTCGGATACTTTGATGGTATCCGTTCATTGCCCATTGGTGGTAGGCCAAACGATTTTTTTGATCATCCGTCACAAACTGGAAGTTCGGTTGCTTTTTGAGAAGCGAATCGATATTTAGATGGAGCATTGCACGAAATGGTATCCCGTTGTAAATCGTTTCCTTAAAGCGTCTCATCCAAACATACTCAAATGGCTTCTCATAGTAATGATCTTCCACAGAAAATTGATTCCCAATTACTCGATGTTGTTCTACAATCTGTTCAAGTTTTCTATATTGGGATTCAAAAGCCAATTTATCGTAAATTGTCTTTGCTCTCCAATCTCCTTCGTCTTTGAACTTAGTCTGAAGAGTAGAAGGTGTATCAAGAGTAGACTTTTGGTCTTTGTATATATAGCGTTCAAATCTCTCGTCTTCATACCAGCCTTTGCCAAAATTGGTGATATATTCAAGATCTTTCAAGTCTCCATCAGGTCCCATTCGGAAGAAATGATAGAGTTCTCTAAGTCTCATTTCAGATCGAACCTCACCAGCTGTATGCTTTCTTCCCTTAGGATCTTGCATTGGATCGCTAATGAATTCAAGAAATTTGTTGCGATCTTTCTCTTTCTCAAACACTTCTTCTTTCCATGCCTGCCGTTCTTCATCCCGGAGAGGAGATAATCGAGGATAACTATTTCCATAAAATTTCTGCCTCATTCTAACGACAGGACTCACAGGTCTTGAGATTTCTCCCGTTTCTATAACAGTACGAGGTGGTGCCTTCGAGATTAACCCTTCATCCTCTTTGAGTAGGTCGTTTATAACTTCGATGTCATCTTCTAAAAAGGTTAGAAACATCAAAAGTCGTTCTTGTGGGTCATTTATTTCCTTCAGTTCATCGAGGTATTCGAGATAGTCAGGGTTAGTCTCATATAGTCGAGCAATATTAGGAAAAAGATACGAGTAGATGAACTCATCATAAAGGTTATGCCAATAAATAGCACGTCTATGAATCTTTTGTTTCCGATCGAATTTTTCCATGTAGGTCGGAATAACACTTCCAGGCCAACGAATAACTCCTTTTTGTTTGGTCTCCGTAAACTTCAAGCTCTTTCTAGGCTTGTGAATCCTCCTGCTAAAATTGTAAAATTTTTCATCAGAGTATAAGGGTACGCGCTTACGTGGTTGGTGAACATCTTCCTCCAAAAATCCATATTTGAGTTTATACAAGTCTTTCAGTACTTGTTTCTTACGAACAATGTTTTTCCATCGATATTCTACCTCTAAGTTATTTTCCTCTCGCCAACGCTTACGGTTATAAAGGCGATTTTCGTAATACTTTGCGAAATCATCTTTATGTTCATATGAAAGAGTTTCCCGTTGCAAGAGTTGTTGAGATCTAATTCCAGTTGGTCGAAACAAAAAGTATTCCCAACTATATTTAGGAATTCCAGTCATCATGATTGCAATAGCTGCAATCAGAAATAAGCGATCAAATCTTACAAGGCCGATAGGACTCAAGTGTTCTTGTGCCATTACCCAAACAAATCCTCCAAGGAGGAATCCAAAAAACAAAGCACCACAAAAAATTCCTAGAAGATAACTAGTGTGAACGAACCAATCATGGACTAAATTGACTGTTTGGAAGCGAGATAGAATACTAACTTGTTCAGCATTTAAGGGCCTGAAGATTTTATCGAAGTAGACATTTTGCTCTAACCAGCTAAGAAGAAAACTTATCTGAAAGATTCTTACGAAGTCAGGATGGAGCCAATCTTCTAGGGTCATCGTATCTAGATCTTTGTCTTGAAGATACATTTTGACTCCTTTGGAGGCGCAAGCGTCAACCACAAAGGACCACAAAACACACATGGACAACAAGATAGTAAATGGAGCAAGAAATTCCCAGGTTCCTATGAGGCCATCGAATCCAAAAATGACTGCTCCAATAAAAATGCACCATCCTAGGATACTCCCAAGTCCTGCCACAATTCCCGCTGCGAGTCCTTCAACAACGAGTCTTCGAAGCCAAATGATCGTGGCTGAAGAAACAGGCAGAATTAAATAAGAAGCATTTAAAAAACCAACAAAGAATTTATTCCATCCCTTGGTAGGCACAATGTCAGAGACATCATAAATGCCTTGGGTAGTTATTGGATACTCGACAACCTGTGGGGTAAATTGAGGAAATACAATTGTCTCTCTAGATAAGTCTGCTAAGAGATCGAGACGAAAAAGGGGAATTCGAACTAGCTCTGTAACCCACTGGAAAGTAATTAATTTGAAAAGGAATGATTTAATCCCTAGCCATATACAAAATAGAATATTGAAGAAACCCGGATTTTTTATACAAATTAGTACAGCTGTACCAAAATCGGGCGCTTCATTAACCAAGTGACTGAAGCTTTGAATAACTCGAATAGCTTCCTTGGTATCATTAGCAATCGCAGCAAACACGCGTTTTTTGTCCTTAATTTCAAGAAGAATAGTAAGCGGTCGTTTTGCAAAGTTATACCGACCCTTTGAACTATAAAAGATGGGAGTCACGAAAACTCTTATCTTCTTTTATACACTAAACAAATGCAAAAGTCTAGTCTTAAGATCTAGTCTTTGAGTTTTTTCTTAAGCATCTGTGTAGCGTCGATTCCAGGATTGAATCCAATTAATTGTCAATAAAAGAAGCAAAGAAATTCCCAAGACGACTGTTCCAATTACAGTAGCTCCACTATAATCATATTGTTCTAATCTTTGAAAGATTAAGACAGGTGCAATTAAATCTTGGAATGGAATATTCGCTGCTAAAATGACGACAGACCCGTATTCTCCAACGGCTCTTGAAAAAGCTAATGCCATCCCAGTTAATAAAGCTGGCACTAAAGGTGGGAAGATAACTTTCCAAAAAGTATTCCATGGGGAAGCTCCTAATGACCAAGCTGCTTCTTCTAATTCCGTTTCCATTTCTTCCAAGACAGGCTGTAAAGTACGAACCACAAATGGTAGGGAAACAAATACCATTGCAATTCCTACACCAATTCTTGTAAAAGCAACCTGAATCCCCCAGGTGGCTAACCAGGATCCAATCCATCCTTGATCGCTATAAACAGTTGCAAGAGTTAATCCTGCAACAGATGTAGGTAAGGCAAATGGAAGATCAACAGCAGCATCTAAGATTCTCTTCCCTGGGAATTCATAGCGAACCAAGACCCAAGCAATCAATAAGCCAAAGAGGGTATTTAGGAGGGCAGCAAAAAGGGCGGTCGAGAGGGTAACTAGATAAGCAGAAACTGCAACGGGCTCTGTAGCAATTTGCCAAAATTGCTCCCATGGTTGTTGGGTAGCTTTCGCTAAAAGGGCTCCGATTGGCAAAATGAGCAAAAAAAACAAATAGAAAAACGTAAACTTCCAGGTCCAAGATAAAGATAAGATAGGATTATGTTTCATGGTTTCTCCTTAGGAAAAGCAGGTCAACCAAGGACCTGCTTAGATCAATTACTTTTCCTTTGAATTATCAGGCTTGTCAATTTGATAAATAAATCCAGTCGAGTTTCCACTCAATAAAGATTTAGCAAGTGAAAATGCTTTTAAAGCCTCCTGGTTTGCTTGACGCTTCCAGGTGCTTTTGCGAATATTTTTTTTCATTTTTGATGTACGTTTTTTTGGGACTGCCATAGGATTTGAAAGAAAAAATTTTGCTCCTAATCATGAAAGGAATGAATAAACTGGGACAGACTCAAAAAGAATCAAGGAGCCAGGTTCTATTGATTATAGAGGTCCTTCTGGCCTCAATGCAACCCAAACTAGCTCCCGACCTTGAAGGCATCTACAAAGATCCCTAATAGAAAACCAATCTTTAGATAATTGATTAAGATCCAAAGATTTTGATGAAAGACAGGTCGCGTATTTTTTTGATAAATAAATGCACTTAACCCTTCCAAAATAATTAACCATCCCATAACAATGATAGCATCTTCCAAGCCTGTTTGACGTGCATACCCAATTATTGAAGCCCACATATTGCCTATGTAAAACCCTGTTAAGACTGACAGAAGGATAGCAGGGAACAAATTCCCTAAGAGGTTCCAACGACGTTCAAATTTTCGATAGTTCCTTTGAAGGAATCTCATTAATCTAGTTGGTTGATTCATACTGTTTCCTTGTAAGCTGGAAGGACCTCAGGCATCCTTCCAGATTATTTTACCATTTTAAGAGGTTGAAGGAGTCGATATCTACGGACTCTTTGGTACGATAAATTGACAGAATAATAGCTAATCCAATAGCAGCTTCTGCAGCTGCAATAGTAATCACAAAAATTGCGAAGACTTGGCCCTGAATTTCATAACTATCAAGAAAACTCGAGAAAGCTACAAAATTTAAGTTGACTGCATTAAAGAGTAATTCAATCGACATAAAAATCCGAATCACATTTTGACTGGTTAATAAACCGTATAGACCAATAATAAACAAGCAAGCCGCTAAAAGCAAGCAATTTGATAAAATCATAAATTTTCCCTTGAATTAGACAATGACTGTAAAACTAAAGGTCGAAGGAATTACTTTCGAGATCACGTCTTGCCAAAACAATTGCTCCTACTAAGGCGACAAGGAGTAGGATTGAAATAACTTCGAAGGGAAGTAAGAAATCACTAAAAATATGTCCTCCTAAAAGCGGTACAGTGATGGGATCTGGATGAAAGGGAGGAGTAATCCAAGGAGTAGTTTGGATCATCCTGCCAAGTCCCAAGAGACTCCCAAGACATACAAGACCGGCAAGACTATTTTTCCCCGGATCTCTCGCCAATTCGGGTTGGCTTGGAATCAACATGATTGCAAATAAAATTAAAATGTTAATTGCCCCTACATAAACAAGGATTTGTACAGCAGCCAAAAAATCTGCATTTAAGAGGATATAAATTCCGGCTACCCCAAACAAAACTCCCCCTAATAAGAAAGCCGAATATACAATAGATGGGAAAAGGATAACCCCTAATCCGCCTGCTAGAATGCCAGTGCCTAAGATAAAATAACAAATGGTTTGAAAAGTTTGTGAAATATTCATTTAATCTCCCATTTGACGTTCCAAAACCCCATTCGATTCATACTGAAGACCTTGAATGGGATTTACCAAAGGATCTTGAGAAGCATTGATTGGAATTCTCCCCAATCCAATGTGATCGTAATTAAGTTCATGACGATCGTAGACCGACAATTCATATTCTTCTGTCATTGAAAGACAGTTGGTTGGACAATATTCAACACAGTTTCCACAGAAAATACACACTCCAAAATCAATTGAATAACTACGGAGCTGTTTCTTTTTGACGGATTTTTGGAACTCCCAGTCAACTACGGGAAGATTAATTGGACAGACTCGTACACACACCTCACATGCAATGCATTTATCAAATTCAAAATGAATACGCCCACGAAAACGTTCAGAAGGAATTAATTTTTCGTAAGGGTAATGAATAGTAATTGGACGCCGATTCATATGATCGAATGTCACATTGAAGCCTTGCCCGATATACTGAGCGGCTTGAACGGCTTCCTGGCCGTAGTTTTGGATACTATCTAAAAAATCAAACATATCATTCCTTTCCAATTTAGGAGAAGACTAACTTCAAAGAAGCAGTTAAAAGCAAATTACCAAGGGAAATGGGGAGTAAGAATTTCCATCCCAAATCCAGAAGTTGATCAATTCGTACTCTTGGAAGAGTCCAACGAGTTAGGATAGCGACAAACAAAAACAGATATGTTTTCGCTAATGTCCATCCAATTCCAAGAAACCCAGCGAAAACTTGCCATGCAGGATCTAAAGGGAATTCGAACGGAATTGGAGATTCCCATCCTCCCAGATACAAAACTGTTACAAATAACCCTGATACAAGTAAGTTCACATAGGAACCTACATAAAAAAGACCAAATTTCATTCCGGCATACTCGGTTTGATAGCCCGCAACAAGCTCTTCTTCTGCTTCGGGCAAATCAAATGGTAGACGTTCACATTCTGCTAAAGCAGCAATAATAAATACCAAGAATCCAATTGGCTGTCGCCAAATATGCCAACCTAAAATTCCCAATCCTGCTTGATTTTCTACAATTTGAATAGTGCTTAACGAATCCGAAAGGAGACTAATTGATAAAACACAAATAGCAAGAGGAAGTTCATAGGATAGGGACTGAGCAGCTGCTCTTAATCCCCCTAAGAAAGCATACTTATTATTGGAACCATACCCTGACATTAAAAGTCCAATAGGGCCCACACTCGATACCGCAATCCAAAAGAAGATTCCTATCCCAAGATCTGACACAATTAATTGTTTGCCAAATGGAACTACTAGATAGGCTAAAAAAACAGGTACTACTACAATCCCTGGTCCTAACGTAAAGAGCCAACGATCTCCTTTGGCAGGAATAATATCTTGCTTAAAGATTAATTTTAATCCATCCGCAAGAGATTGTAGGAACCCAAAAGGGCCTGCATATTCAGGACCAATTCGCTGTTGGACACCAGCCGAAATCTTTCTTTCCAGCCACACGATCACTAAGACTCCAAAGGTAGCCAAAAGGACTACACTAAGAATTGGAAGAGGGAGCCAAAGAATTTGAGCAATTTGGTTAGGAATCCCTACTTGGAGGAGAAGACGGACAAAAGTTGTTTGCAAATCAATTTCCATTATCGATCGACCTCCCCCATAATGATATCGATAGATCCAAGGATCGTCATAATGTCTGCTAATTTCATATCTTCAACTAGATTGGGTAAAATTTGTACGTTAATGAATCCAGGCGGACGAATTTTCCAACGCCACGGGAAAACATTATTGTCCCCAATCAAGAAAACCCCAAGTTCACCCTTAGGGGCTTCAAGGCGCACATAATGTTGATAGCTTGGGATTTTAAAAGTAGGAGATGGTTTTTTTCCAACAAATTGGTATTCAAAATCATTCCATGGAGATGTTCGCCCTTGGTTGAGACGACGGGCCTCTAAATTTTCATAGGGACCACCTGGGATAGCTTTCAACGCTTGTTGGAGAATTTTGGTCGATTCACGCATTTCACGGATTCTAACTAAATAACGAGCTAAACAGTCCCCGGTCTTTTCACTTGCTACAGACCAATTGATTTCTTGATAACGTTCGTAACGATCTACTTTTCTTAAGTCCCAATCGACTCCGGATCCTCTCAACATAGGACCTGACAATCCCCAATTGATTGCTTCAGAACGGCTAATAGTTCCTACGCCTTGAACACGTTTAAGGAAAATAGGATTTCGACTAATTAATGCTTCATATTCATCTACTTTTGGTAAAAAATATTCACAAAAGTCTAAACACTTATCGATCCACCCATAAGGCAAATCGGCTGCTACCCCACCTACCCGAAAATAATTATGCATCATCCGCATTCCTGTCGCGGATTCAAACAAATCGTAAATCATTTCTCTTTCTCGTAAAATATAAAAGAAAGGAGTTTGAGCCCCAATATCTGCCATGAAAGGACCAAGCCATAACAAATGACTAGCAATTCGGCTAAGTTCTAACATGATAATTCGTAAATAACTGGCTCTTCGTGGAATTTCCATGTTAGCTAGTTTTTCAGGACCGTTCACAGTAATGGCTTCCGTAAACATGGTAGCCAAATAGTCCCATCGAGTAACATAAGGTAAATATTGAATTACTGTTCGATGCTCTGCAATCTTTTCCATGGCACGATGTAAATACCCAACGACAGGTTCACAATCAATGACATTTTCGCCATCTAATGTGACCATCAATCGTAACACACCATGCATGGAGGGATGATGTGGTCCCATCGAAACAATCATAGGGTCTGTTTTCGTTTCTATCATCTAAACCTCATCTGGATCGATTTTCAGTCTTATTATAACGTAGTCCAACTAGGAAGGGGGAATACGAGATCGATCAAAACAGTGTATACTGTGGATTGAGGAAGGGAAGAGAAAAATTTCTTTCTTGATTTTCTATCCCAACTTCGTTGGGTAGAATTGTTCAACATTAAAGACCCAGGATTGATCTTGCCTTAGGCGACGCTTCGCCACGATTTTCCTTTGGATCTTACTGGATGTTTCCTTATATCACTCCCCATTAGGGTTGATTTCCCCCGAGGTACCTTATGGAATGGATTTCTCACTATGTCTGGCTTATCCCAACCTTCCCGTTGATCTCATCACTTATAAGTGGTGTTGGACTCTTAAGTGCACGTCAAGCTACTTTGGCCACACGTCGTAATCATGCTATTTTGGCGATTAGTGGACTTGTTGGTTCATTATTTTTATCCCTTTTAGCCTTCTGGGACCAGATCCAAACAGGTCATTCGTTTCGATGGCTAATCGAATGGATCTTAACAGATAGTTTTCGTCTTCAAGTAGGTTATTTAGTTGATCCTTTAGCAAGTCTTATGCTAGTTCTGGTCACGACAGTTGCAATCTGTGTGATGATCTATAGCGATACCTATATGAAATATGATGAAGGCTATGTGCGTTTTTTTGCTTATTTAAGTCTTTTCACAGCCTCCATGTTGGGGTTAATTTTAAGTCCTAATTTGATTCAAGTTTATGCATTTTGGGAACTTGTAGGAATGTGTTCTTATCTCCTAGTAGGATTTTGGTTTACACGTCCTAGTGCGGCAGAAGCATGCCAAAAAGCATTTATCACGAATCGTGTAGGAGATTTTGGACTCCTGCTAGGAATTTTGGGCCTCTATGGAATCACTGGGTCTTTCGAATTCAATATTCAGGCAGATCATTTAGGGGATTTCCTTGTCCAAAATCCTCAGGCTCGATGGTTTGCAGGACTCGTTTGTGGATGTGTTTTTTTAGGACCTGTTGCAAAATCGGCGCAATTTCCACTTCACGTTTGGCTCCCTGATGCTATGGAAGGACCTACCCCAATTTCTGCTCTCATTCACGCTGCCACCATGGTAGCTGCAGGAATTTTTTTGGTTGCACGTATGTTTCCAGTGTTCGACCAACTCCCTTTGGTCATGCAAGGAATTGCTTGGACAGGAACTTTTACCGCTTTCTTGGGGGCTACAATTGCTTTAACCCAATCAGATTTAAAGAAAGGGTTGGCATACTCTACAATGTCCCAGTTAGGGTATATGATGATGGCGATGGGAGTCGGTGCCTATACTGCAAGCTTATTTCACTTAATTACTCATGCCTATTCGAAGGCCCTCTTGTTCTTGGGATCTGGATCAGTCATTCACGGCATGGAACCAGTAGCTGGCTTCAATCCTGCTAAAAACCAAAATATGGGGTTCATGGGTGGATTGAAAAAATGGATGCCGTGGACTTCTTGGACCTTTTTAATTGGTACTGCATCAATTTGTGGATTCCCACCCTTTGCTTGTTTTTGGTCCAAAGATGCTATTTTGGCAGAAACGTTTAATGAATATCCGATTTGTTGGCTGATTGCTTGGTTAACAGCAGGCATGACTAGTTTTTATATGTTTCGTATTTATTTTCTTACGTTTGAAGGCGATTTCCGTGGAGATCAACTTGGCCCACAAACTTCCTCTCCGAAAGAATCTAGTCCAGGGATGGTAGCACCCTTGGTGATTTTGACGATCCCAACAATTACAATTGGTTGGATAGGAACTCCTTTCCAAAATTGGTTTGAGGAGCTTATTCATCCCCCTGGTCCTTGGGTACCTATCGAGGTAGATTTTGAAGAATTCTTCTCGATGGCAGGGAGCTCTGTTGGAATTGCTGTGATTGGATTTGCTTGTGCATCACTCTTGTATCGTGAGCAACGCTTTGATCCAATTGAACTAAGCCGTCGTTTTGCCAGTCTTAATCGTCTTTCCCAATCTAAATGGTATATTGATGAATTTTATGATCTCTTTTTAGTTCGTGGAACTCGACGATTGGCTAATCAACTTTTGGCAATTGATCAAAGATTCTTTGATGGAGCCGTGAATACCACTGGCCTCGGAACTCTTCTTACCGCCGAGACCCTAAAATATACAGGGAGTGGACAGGTCCAAAATTATTTATTATTTATCCTAGGAAGTATTAGCTTGTTTGGACTTACTAAATGGTGGTTAATTCCTTAAAGAGATTTTCCTTCTTTAAAAAAGTGGGTTCGTTGAAAACGAACCCACTGATGTCAGACAAGATCCAAGGAATTTTTGATTTCTCTAAAAATGTCTGGTTTGACAATTGGATTGAGAGATACACGTTTTGATTTTGTCCCTTCCTCTATGCTAGATCTATAGGATTTCATTGCCCTTAGACTTTTTCTGTATGTATCGCTCAGAAATGCCTATCATTCATTGATGGGGTACCATTTTGGACCAATTAATTAGTCCAAATAAGTGGATCTGTGCTGACTGCCAGGATCTGATCAACTATTTGATTGGTAGTCATTAAATAAAGTTCAGTTGTTAACTTTGGATAAATACCAATTGCCAAAATAGGTACTAAAAGAGATGCTGTGATAAAGAGTTCACGGGGTCCAGCATCCTGAAAGATAGAAGGTTTCCCTTTTAACCCCCATGAAGGAGCCATTTGACTTGGAATGACTTGGCCAGGAGGTCCATAAAAAACTTGACGTAACATAGATAATAAATAAATAGGAGTTAGAATAATCCCAATCGCTTCCAGGACTGTCATGATGATTCGAAACTCAGGACTGTATGCATGGCTTGTTGCCAATCCTAAAAACACCAATAATTCAGCTAAAAAACCACTCATGCCAGGTAGAGCTAATGAAGCTAATGCGCAAGCCGTAAAGAGGGCAAAAGTTTTTGGCATCTGTCCCGCTAATCCTCCTAGTTCTTCTAAGATGAGGGTGCGAGTACGGTCATATGTACTCCCAGCTAGGAAGAACAGACTTGCACCAATAAGACCGTGTGAAATCATTTGTAACATAGCTCCATTGAGACCTGCTTGACTCAAGGAACCGATTCCAATCAAAACAAACCCCATATGGGAAACGGACGAATAAGCAATTTTGCGCTTCAGGTTTCTTTGTGCAAACGATGTTAAAGCCGCATAAATGATGTTTACAACCCCTATTCCAATTAGCCAAGGAGCAAAAGAGAGATGAGCTTCTGGTAGCATCCCCATATTGAAACGAATTAATCCATATCCACCCATCTTTAAAAGAATTCCAGCTAGTAACATGCAAGTTGAATAGTGGGCTTCTCCATGAGTGTCCGGCAACCAAGTATGGACTGGAAAGGCTGATAATTTTACTCCGTAAGCAATTAAGAAGCCTACATAGAGAAGAATTTGCAGGCCAATCGGATAAGATCGGTTGGCTAATTCTGTCATGTTGAAGGTGATCTCTTGGTTTCCATAGAATGCCATACTTAGACCACCAATTAAAATAAAGATAGAAGCAAGAGCTGTATAGAGAATAAATTTTGTACTTGCATACAAACGTTTTTTCCCCCCCCAGATTGCAATTAGTAAATAAACAGGAATTAATTCTAACTCCCACATCAAGAAGAATAAAAGAATATCTTGAGATGCGAACACACCGATCTGGCCGCTGTACATAGCCAACATCAAAAAATAAAATAAACGGGGATTTTTTGTAACTGGCCAAGCGGCCAACATTGATAATGTGGTAACAAATCCTGTAAGAAGGATCAATGGAACCGATAATCCATCTACCCCTAATGACCAATGTAAATTGAGGGAATTGATCCAGAAGAAATCTTCGATAAGTTGGAGAGATGGTTCATCAAAGTTGTAGTGACATCCGAAAACGTAAACGATTAGGATAAAATCTATTAGACTGACTGCAAGGCTATACCAGCGAATCGTAGTTCCACGATTGTCAGGTAGCAAAGGTATTAACAGTCCTGCTGTTACAGGAAACAACACAATAGTGGTTAACCAAGGAAAATCTGCCATAAGTGAGAAAGAAATAAAAATCTATGATTTTTCTCCCAGTCGATGGGATTTAGGCGGGGAATACCCCGCCCGCAACCTGAATCTTCAGGGTTTAGTATGCTAGACCCATAGATCTAGTAGTCTCTGCACCCAAGTAAACACGTACACTTAAGAAGTCGGTTGGACAAGCTGATTCACAACGCTTACAACCTACACAATCTTCTGTACGAGGCGCAGAAGCAATTTGTCCTGCCTTACAACCGTCCCAAGGTACCATTTCTAGAACATCTGTTGGACATGCACGAACACATTGTGTACATCCAATACAAGTATCATAAATCTTTACAGTATGAGACATGAGAGAAAACTCCATTACAAGAAAAGTTTAAGGATTTATAATTATTGTAACTTCCTCATTGATCACTCACAACCTATTCGAAGTTTTCCAAAAATATATTGCTTGTTTATCTTACAAACTTTTTTCAATTATTAGAGTTGATTTTTATCTTTCTATTGATATAATAAAGAGTAACAAATTATAGATGCCGTCGTGGTGGAATGGTAGACACGCAGGTTTTAGGAGCCTGTGCTTTAGCGTGTGGGTTCAAGTCCCACCGACGGCACCACCTTACATTTGTTTTTGCATAGAATCTTTCAAAGGAGATATTGATGAGTATAGCCAAGGAAAAGAAAAATCGACTCTGGTTCCTAGCTATTACTATTTTCAGTTTAGTAACTTTCTTTAGTAGTGGAACTATCTACTATAATGTTGTCCTCCGTAATTGTTTACCTTCAAGAGCAGAGATTGGTGTTCAATCTCTGCCGGGTGTCAAAAACGATTTTCACAAAGGTGAGAAACTTCTAAGTAAAAAAAGAGTTTAACAGATTGAAAAATAACTTGCTATATCATCAATCTTGCTCAAAGCAAAGCGAAAGAAATATCGCACCCCACAATTCGAGGTACGAATGAATTTCCTGACAAATCTCTTTCAAGGTAGACCCAACTTTTTTCCTATCTTTATGTTTTCAACTCACATAGAATTTAGTGAAAGTGATAGGGGGGCACAATTTTTTGCTATTTGTACAGTGATTAAGTTTTACGAATGTTTTGAAGAGATAGATAGCAGTGACACTAGCTTAAGCTTTGAAGAATCAAATCCTACCTGGGGAGAAATTTTGCAAGTATTGTGGATTCTGATTCTGATAATAGTAATATCGATGCAAATGATGCAATCTTAAGTATTAGTACAGATCAAATGGATGATCTATAATACTAGCATCTTTCAAAGGAGATAATTGATGGACGATTCCGACAAAAAGATAGTATTGGGGGTGATTGGTATGGTATTTTTTTAATTTGGCTTGATATTTCGATTATCATTGGCTTGCCTCAGAAGTTTAAGTCTGCTCCAACTCCTAAACGAGTTGTTACCACGCAAACAGAAGACAAGTCCACTAAAACCGATCAAAATAAAGATCTTCCTAGAATGTGTCCTGAAGACACGGAAGACAGAAAGTCTCCTGAAGACTTGCAGGAATCAAGTAAATCGTCTTCTGATAAACTTGAAAACTCCAAGTAGTCTTTTATTGCTTTTGAGGGTTTTGAATTTAACTCTTTCTGCACGATAGATGAAAGGTCTTTATCTTTTTTCCTTCAAAAGAAAAAAGGTAAAGAAAAGAATTTTTCAGTCTCTTAAACCCACGATACTTGATAGGCAATCTTAAACTTTTACGGAGCTTGTCTTCATAAGAGAGCAATTGATGGTACAAAAGAGGTAGTGGCTACCTTTTAGGGAGGAGATATACAGATGAATCCATCAAAAGAGACGATAAATGAGTGGAAGAATGTTGATTTAGAGATCAAAACCTTTTTAGAGACAGTATTTTTGCTTCTCTAACTATAAATTTGGCAAGTGACTTGACAAAATCCTGAAAAGGTTTAAAGTAAGAGTAGGCAATCATTTAAGAAATGGGTTTCTAACTCGTGGTTGAGATGCTTTCACAAATCATTCCAATCCAAGTAACCATTCAATTGATGTATTTGTCGAATAAAACTATATATTTGGAGTACAAAGCTGATGAAGTTAGCAGTTTATGGAAAAGGCGGAATTGGTAAATCAACGACTAGTTGTAATATTTCGATTGCCCTTGCAAGTAGAGGGAAAAAGGTTTTACAAATTGGTTGTGATCCCAAACATGATAGTACTTTCACCTTAACGGGATTTTTAATTCCTACGATTATTGATACTCTTCAAGCGAAAGATTATCATTACGAAGACGTGTGGCCTGAAGATGTAATTTACCAAGGGTATGGCGGGGTAAATTGTGTGGAAGCTGGCGGCCCTCCTGCGGGCGCGGGTTGTGGGGGCTACGTAGTTGGGGAGACTGTTAAGCTCCTGAAAGAGCTGAATGCATTTTATGAATATGATGTTATTCTCTTTGACGTCTTAGGTGACGTGGTTTGTGGGGGTTTTGCAGCGCCTCTCAACTATGCTGACTACTGTATTATTATAACAGATAATGGCTTCGATGCATTATTTGCAGCTAACCGTATTGCAGCATCTGTGCGTGAAAAGGCGCGGACTCATCCATTACGTTTGGCCGGATTAGTGGGAAATCGTACTTCCAAGAGAGACTTGATTGATAAGTATGTAGAAGCATGTCCGATCCCTGTCTTAGAAATCTTACCTCTCATCGAAGATATTCGTGTGTCTCGTGTGAAAGGAAAAACATTATTTGAAATGGCTGAATCTGAGCCATCTCTTACCTATGTGTGTGATTTCTATCTAAACATTGCTGATCAAATCCTTGCAGAGCCAGAGGGAGTAGTTCCTCAGGAGGTGCCAGACCGTGAGTTATTTAGTCTTTTATCAGATTTCTATTTAAACGCAAGCGATTCTGATTCGGAACCAAGTGAAGAATCATTAGACTTCATGATGGTTTAAGAATGATGGCTTAAGAAAAGGAGAGTATAATATGGTTGTAGAAAAGCAGATCGATTATGAATGCGAAACTGGAAATTACCACACTTTTTGCCCAATTAGTTGTGTAGCGTGGTTATATCAGAAAATCGAGGATAGTTTCTTTCTAGTCATTGGAACCAAAACATGTGGCTATTTTCTTCAAAATGCTCTAGGGGTTATGATCTTTGCAGAGCCTCGCTATGCGATGGCGGAACTTGAAGAAGGGGATATTTCTGCACAGATTAATGATTATGAAGAACTCAAGCGTTTATCCTTACAGATCAAACAAGATCGTAATCCTTCTGTAATTGTTTGGATTGGTACTTGTACAACTGAGATTATCAAGATGGATCTTGAAGGAATTGCTCCTCGTTTGGAGGCTGAAATTGGAACACCAATCGTTGTGGCTCGTGCAAATGGATTAGATTATGCATTCACCCAAGGGGAAGATAGTGTATTGGCTGCTATGGTACATCGTTGTCCAAATCAACCAGCCAAGATCCAACCTGATTCTTCTTTGAACACTTTTAATTCTCTTTTTAAGAATTTCCTTGAACCTGTCAAAGAAGAGAAACCAACTCACCCTGATCTTGTCTTGTTTGGTTCTGTACCTAGCACAGTGGTTTCTCAGTTAAATCTGGAATTAAAACGCCAGGGAATTCAAGTAACAGGTTGGCTTCCATCTCAACGATACTTGGAGTTACCTAGTTTGAATTCTACCACGTATGTTTGTGGGGTAAATCCTTTCCTGAGTCGAACCGCTACCACATTAATGCGTCGTCGTCACTGTCAGCTTATTACGGCTCCATTTCCAATCGGTCCAGATGGAACTCGTGCTTGGGTTGAAGCTATCTGTTCTACCTTCCAAATTGAACCTCAAGGGTTGAAAGAGAGAGAAGCGAAAATTTGGACAGGACTAGAAGACTATTTAAGGTTACTTAGAGGCAAATCGGTCTTTTTGATGGGAGATAACTTATTAGAAATTTCCTTGGCCAGATTTTTAATACGTTGTGGGATGCTTGTCTGTGAAGTAGGAATTCCTTATATGGACCGTAGGTTCCAGGCGGGAGAGCTAGAACTTCTCGAAAAAACTGTCCATGAGATGAACACAACAATGCCAAGAATTGTTGAAAAACCTGATAACTATTACCAGGTGCAGAGAATTCGTTCCCTAGAACCTGATCTTGCTATTACTGGGATGGCCCATGCCAATCCATTAGAAGCACGAGGTATTAGCACTAAATGGTCGGTCGAGTTTACCTTTGCACAAATTCATGGTTTTGCCAATGCCCGTGATATCTTAGAGCTTGTTTCGCGACCTCTAAGGCGTAATGATTCTCTGGCAAAAAGCTTTGGTTCGAATCCACTAGTTAGGGGGAATGTAATGATGGATCACTAGTGAGGGGATGGAGAATTGGATATTAAATTAATTTCTCCCCTTATCTCTCAGAGATAAGGGGAGAAATTAATTTAATATATAACAGTACAAGTTTTGAAATCTAACAGTATTGCAAGGAGCAACTAGGAATGAACAAGCAAAAACACTCATGGACAAGCAAAAAGCAGCCATGGAAACACCTGGAGACGAATTATGGTTTGCAGGGATAGGGCTGTTTGCAGGACTACTTTTTTTATGTACTGGAAGGGGAAATAATACGTTATCTTATCAAAAACGACTTCCTTCAAAGCCAAAAGTTTTTTCTACTTGGTCACTGTCTCAACGAGAACAAGACTGGATTCGTAGGCTTCCGGACTCCAGCCTGGTCACTCAAGAAAAACTCAATGAGATTTCTGAGTCGCTCAGGCCGAATACCTTCTCCAAGTCTGAGATTACTGCGGTAGAAATGCTTGCTCTAATCCAAAAGGTAATGCTTAAAGATGAAAAGGCGTACATTTTGCATGTCAAGCACCATCCCTTTAGCGAGGCCAGACGTAATCAACAGGTGTGGTATGCTTGCAGACTGTACTGTCACTTTCTCATCTATGAGACGTTAGTCACTATAAGTAAGCCAGTTTAATTTAAACTGGCTTACTTATAGTGACTAGTTTTGCAACTTGTGTAGATAAGTCAAGAAAAGCTTGAAGAGCTAGAGAAGGGTGACAATCTCTCAAGCTTTGATGAATCTAATCCGTATACGGATGACAATTTCTTAAGTAATATTGATTATATATTGATTATAATTCTTATAACTTCAATTCGGATAATAATATCTTAAGTATGGGTGATGAATCGGATGATGATCTATAGTCAACTCTTAGTTAGGAAGAACGTAATGATGGATTACTAGTTATGGTTATGTTACAATCTTGAGACTATCTATCAATCTCTTGGAGGTTACCTACAGTGTCTAAAAAAGAAAATTCGGCGAAAGATAAGATACTTTACTTGGTGCTAGCAGTATTTAGTGCAATAGTTTTCTTTTTTAGTTGAAGAATGAATAATGCGATCTATTATAGAAATAAGGGCAATTGTGGTTTACCTTCAAAAGAGGTTACTTCTATTAAATCCTTGCCTTGTGTCAAAAAGGATTTTCCCCCAGTCCAGAAACTCCTCACTAAACAAAAGGTTTACCAAATTGAGCAAGATCTTGCTCAGGTTTCAAGCTTACTCAAAGCAAAGTACAACAAATTTCCTCCACAATTAGAGGAACAAGTGAATTTCCTTACAGATCTGTTTCAAGGTAAACCTGAGTTTTTTCCAATGTTTTTTTATTCAAGGCACTTTTTGTTCAGTGAAACTGATCGGGAGACACAAGCCTTTTTTATTCTTACAATGTTCAATTTCAATGCATACCCTTCTGCATTTTATATATTCCTTGGAGAGCTAAAGAAGGGTGACAATCTATCTAATGTTGGTTCTTCAACCATTGGTCATCAATCGGATGCAGACGACGATTTTTCCAGTCTTCTGGATTATGGTTATGGTTCTAATAGTTTCAATTCGGATAGTGTCAATTCGCGTAATACTATCGATGCAAATGATGCTATCTTGGATATGGTTTCTGAATCGGATAATGATGATCTTGAGTTGCAAGATAGGCAACTAGAGATCATCATTATCATCTAGATCGATTCTAGTTATAATAAATCAAACCAAATTAAAGGAGACTTAGATAGACAGTACACTCGATAAACAAGTTCCATCTCTACACAATGATCCACCCAACGGCTGCTTCAGCGGCGATAATAGATAATTGCCACTTTAGAAGCCTCAATATATCGAACATAATTTTCTAGTTAACAATTAACTTGTTAGGGCTGTTTTGATCAATTTCGAATGATTTTTGGTTCTTGTAATGACTAGGTTTATCTTTTAAATGATTAATCTTATTAATTAAATATGTAGAGATTATAAACAAAAATTTATATTGAGTAAAAAATACCACACAAAAAATTTACCCAAGGATCATTGGGGACAGGATTTTGGTTACTAGTCATTTTAATACTGGATAAAGAAATTTTACATCTTTTACCTTTTCGGGCAAAGAGGGATTCGAACCCCCGACACCGTGGTTCGTAGCCACGTGCTCTAGTCCACTGAGCTATAAGCCCCTTTAGGTAATTAGTTGTTCGGTTTGTTTTCCTGGCATCAAGCTATTTTTCCGTGGGGCTGCCCCCAAAGTATCTTGACCGCTGCAGCGTTTCACCACCAAGTTCGGGATGGATTGGTGTGGTTCCGCTGTGCCGTGGACACCAGGATCTTGCCCCCTTGGAGGGGGCATAGGTCAAATTCACTTGGTCTCTGTTAGTATGTCTCGGCTCCAACCATTACTGGCCTTCCACCTGACACCTATTAAACGGCTCGTCTTGCCGTGACCTTTGCAACCTCAAGAGGTTGGAGAGTACTCATCTAGAGGTGGGCTTCCTACTTAGATGCTTTCAGCAGTTATCCGCTCCGCACTTGGCTACCCAGCGTGTCCCGTTGGTACGAGAACTGGCACACCAGAGGTGCGTCCTTCCCGGTCCTCTCGTACTAGGGAAAGATCCTCTCAATACTCTAACGCCTGCACCGGATATGGACCGAACTGTCTCACGACGTTCTGAACCCAGCTCACGTACCGCTTTAATGGGCGAACAGCCCAACCCTTGGGACGTACTTCCGCCCCAGGTTGCGATGAGCCGACATCGAGGTGCCAAACCTCCCCGTCGATGTGAACTCTTGGGGGAGATCAGCCTGTTATCCCTAGAGTAACTTTTATCCGTTGAGCGACGGCCCTTCCACACGGCACCGTCGGATCACTAAGGCCGACTTTCGTCCCTGCTCGACTTGTAGGTCTTGCAGTCAAGCTCCCTTCTGCCTTTACACTCTCCAGCTGATTTCCGTCCAGCCTGAGGGAACCTTTGCACGCCTCCGTTACCTTTTAGGAGGCGACCGCCCCAGTCAAACTGCCCACCTGAAACTGTCAAGCGCCCGGCTAACGGGTCGCCATTAGAATTCTAGCTCTCCCAGAGTGGTATCTCACTGATGGCTCGAGACGGCCCACGAGCCGCCTGTCCTCGCCTTCCACCTAAGCTGCGCAAGAAGAGCCCAAACCCAATTCCAGGCTACAGTAAAGCTTCATAGGGTCTTTCTGTCCAAGTGCAGGTAGTCCGCATCTTCACAGACATGTCTATTTCACCGAGTCTCTCTCCGAGACAGTGCCCAGATCGTTACGCCTTTCGTGCGGGTCGGAACTTCAATTAGTTAGCTAACGCTTTCGCATTAGATCAGACTATATCTTCATCTTACCCAGAACCTGTAGGAGTTTTGTTTTGGTATATTTGCGTTTTCCAGATCCATTCATTTGATAGGCCTGCTCAATGATTTCCTCGAGGAAATCACGGTTTAAATGCTTACTAGCAGCAATTTGTCTACAGATCCATGCAAAGATCTTGAAATCCGCTGATTTGCTTGTTTGGAGTGGGTACTTCTCGAAATGTGGGATCACGTACTTGCGTAGATCGCGTAAGGATCGCACCTCATATTTGTAGGTTTGATCTTTCTTGCTATATCGCAGTCCTCCACATTGGAAGTATTCTTGAACGCTCTGGAGAGCTTTGAGACTTCGCTTATTCTGACTTATCGAAAAGCTTGGTCGTACTTCAAGACCTGTTTTGAATTTCGCCCTTTGAGAAAACGATATACAAAAACAGCCTTCTCCATCTACGAACCCGGTTATATACGATCCAATATCCATGGGTGTGTTTTGATGGTAAGAGCCAACGTTTTGTACATTCTTGATCATGTACCTCTCCTTTCGGATCAGTCGTTACGGCTTCCACTCGTAAGAGTGATTGCCACGAGATTACCATGATTGACGACCAATCAATGAAGGCTTCCTCGTTATTAGTTGGTTTACTTGGGCCAAATCACTTTGACCTTCGGGCAAGCTATTCACCCGACAAGGAACTTCGCTACCTTAGGACCGTTATAGTTACGGCCGCCGTTCACCGGGGCTTCAGTCGCTAGCTTCGGACAAGTCCTAACCAGCTTCCTTAACCTTCCGGCACTGGGCAGGCGTCAGCCCCCATATGTTGTCTTGCGACTTCGCGGGGACCTGTGTTTTTGGTAAACAGTCGCCTGGGCCTGGTCACTGCGACCCCCATGATGAGGGTACCCCTTCTCCCGAAGTTACGGGGCCATTTTGCCGAGTTCCTTAGAGAGAGTTATCTCGCGCCCCTGAGTATTCTCTACTTACCTACCTGTGTCGGTTTCGGGTACAGGTGCTGTTTGATCACGGTAGTACGAGCTTTTCTTGGAAGTATGACATCCGTTTGAAAGAACCATTGGTCCCCCCTTTGCGACTCAGCTCAAGATAGTTTTTCTTCTATCTCTCGTCACCTTGTCAGCTTCTCCCAGGATACCATTCCTGAGCAAACCTAGCCTTCTTCGTCCCTCGGTACCCACAAACTAAACAGTACAGGAATATTAACCTGTTCTCCATCGACTACGCCTTTCGGCCTGGCCTTAGGTCCTGACTCACCCTCCATGGACGAACCTACTGAAGGAACCCTGAGGTTTTCGGGGCACTGGATTCTCACCAGTGTTTGCGTTACTCAAGCCGACATTCTCACTTCCGCGTTGTCCACATCTACTCACGTTGATGCTTCACCCTAGAGCGGAACGCTCCCCTACCGCTTCGACTCATACGTCGAAACCCACCGCTTCGGCAGATTGCTTAGTCCCATTCATTTTCGGCGCAAGAGCGCTTGACCAGTGAGCTGTTACGCACTCTTTCAAGGGTGGCTGCTTCTAGGCAAACCTCCTGGTTGTCTCAGCACTCTCACCTCCTTTGCCACTTAGCGATCATTTAGGGGCCTTAGCGGGTGATCTGGGCTGTTTCCCTCTTGACGATGAAGCTTATCCCCCACCGTCTCACTGGTTGACGGAAAGCATGTCTAGTATTCTTAGTTTGCGACGATTTGGTACCGCTTTCGCAGCCCGCACCGAAACAGTGCTTTACCCCTAGACAGCCCTGATCGTCAACCGCTGCGCCTCAACGCATTTCGGGGAGATCCAGCTAGCTCCGAGTTCGATTGGTATTTCACCCCTAACCACAACTCATCCGCCGATTTTTCAACATCGGTCGGTTCGGACTTCCACAAGGTTTTACCCTGGCTTCATCCTGGTCATGGTTAGATCACCCGGGTTCGGGTCTATAAGAAGTGACCTAGGCCCTTTTCAGACTTGCTTTCGCTTCGGCTTCGGTGTTCACCTTAACCATGCCACTCCCTATAAGTCGCCGGCTCATTCTTCAACAGGCACGCGGTCAGGCGTCTCACGAAGCCCTCCCACTGCTTGAAAGCTTACGGTTTCATGGTCTCTTTCACTCCCCGGTGGGGGTTCTTTTCACCTTTCCCTCACGGTACTGTTTCACTATCGGTCACCCAGGAGTATTTAGCCTTGCGA